ATCCAATAAAAAATAGGAATTTCATTTTCAAAAAAAGATAAGTACAATGGGATTAAAGATAAAAAAGAAGAGAATTAGTAATAGAAAATAGATAAAAATCTTATTTATTTTGGATCCAATTTGGTTTGGCGGCATGGCCAAGTGGTAAGGCGGGGGACTGCAAATCCTTTATCCCCAGTTCAAATCTGGGTGTCGCCTGATCAACAAAAGATTTTGGATTTATCATCCTGCCGATCCAATCCAATTCGACGAATTCTTGATCCGCAACGCAAAAAGTAGTGTATCGCGACTCCATCTGGTATTAAATTAAATCAGATACGATGATGGGAAATCCATTGTGGAAAGGCCCGAAAAAACTTTGTATCCAGACTCACGAGAGTCTATGATATGAGTACTCAGACATGGAATCAGAATGCAGAATGCTTGGTCTACTCTTATGGAGTAAAGGTCAAAGTTGAAAAAAAAAAAAATGTATGTAGTAATAGTGGTGGTGGGTTCTCCCAATTCTTTCACAGAAAGAAAAACAGTAAGCGTAGATCAAATAGGAAATAGAGCTATCTGATAGATAGTTATCTATCTTGATGGTATATTTTTTTATTTCCAAAGAAGGACGTGTATATCATCGTATTCGTACTTAATGCTTCTTGATTCTACCATAAATTCTAAAATATATAAACGTAAACTTATTACGAGTGTATTCATTGAATTGGTTCATCAATAGTCTTAAGTCAGAATCCTATTTTGACTCTGCGCTATTGATTCCACTATGATTATTAATCAATAATATAATAATTCCTTCATCGAAATAGGGGACATAATTCACATGGATATAGTAAGTCTCGCTTGGGCTGCTTTAATGGTAGTTTTTACATTTTCCCTTTCGCTTGTAGTATGGGGAAGGAGTGGACTCTAGGGTTGGGGGCATTACTAATCTACTAATTGAGTAATCGATTGCTCAATCGAATCGTATCAATTCTTTATTGATCGTTTTGCGAAGCCTTAAAAAAAAATTCAAAATTGTACTGGCAGACGGTAATGAAAATGAATAATGAATAAGAAAATACAATAATTAATAATAACCATTCGATCAAACAATGAATGATTACCATAATTTAATTGTATTTCGAAACTCAAATCTACGCATAATAGGAGATTTTTTCCAACCGAAATTTTCCTCCAAATTCTATTTTGGTGAATCAGCTCTTATTAGAATTATGAATATTACAACGAGAAAAACCAATACTTCATTTTTTTCCTTATTTATTTCCCTTTTTCTTTACTTTTACCTTTCTAAAAGAAAGTCGTTCCGCTATTACGACAATACATATTTTTTTTCTACTCTATTGGATTGGAAGCGACTATTAATTGTCCAAAGGAAAGGGGTCCTACACATAAAAAAAATTAGATCTTTCCCCCATTGAGTGATCCACATATCACACATTTAACATTTGTTTTTGTTTTAGACTCCTAGAAATTTGATTATGCTTTTTTGACTCATTTCATGTTTAAGCATGAAAAATGGGCAGGGTTTACTCCTTTTCCAAATCTGAAGAAGTTACTTTACCATAGAACTCCGCGGATCATCTGTTAATTGTTCAACCAATGACTTCTTGATATGGGAAATCAAAATAAAAGAAATAATAAAAGAAATAGAGTTAGAGTCTTATCTATATGTACATCTAATATATGTACATATACATATTGTAATTTGATCTATATAAAGCCTATATTCCTATACACTACAACTTTAACTTTAATATACTAATAATTAATAATTATAGTATACATTACTGGCTAGTGTGGTAGAAAGAACTATATATATAGTTCTTTCTACCACACTAGCTCAGATACTTACTAAGATACTTTTTCTTCTAGCCCGATCATTTCATTTAAGAGTTAGAGTTCTAATCCCTTTCTTTCATTTCTTGAATCATTGATAAGAACTAATATGAAAAATTCCAGTTTCATTCAAATTAATCATTTTGGCTGACTGTTTTTACGTAGATAATAAGTAAAAAAGCAGTAGGAACTAAAATGAACAGTGCAGTAGCAATAAGTGCGAGAATATTGACTTCCATAATCTAATCTTATTTTTTTTTTGTTTCGCAATAACTCGGGATCTAATCCCATAGAGATGATAAAATTGACTCCTGTAAATTCAATGGGATGAATTGCCATCCTGATGATACTGAATCAGATCAATATTATGAATAATAATATCTGATCTATCAAATAAATTCATCGCCGAGAATTAAATAGTATAACATAGGAAGATCTTTTATCCATACTAAAACAAAAAATAGTATTTTTGATTGAATCTGAAATACCCATCATTGTATTTTCATCCCTTTTTCCACTTTTTATTTTCTATAACCTATCATCTTCCTTATACAACTCTTCTACTTATACATACAATTATGAGGTATCATATGACCAGTATTCTCTAGGCCATACACAGATCCAAACCAGTATAAGTGAAACGGAAAAAAGATAAAGATTAAGTATAAAAAATCGAATATTCCAATAAATGAAATTTCCTAATTCCTAATAAAGTAAAAGGGCGTTGCTTGGTGGGTCTTCTCTTTTATTTTATTTAGTATCCTCTTTATTGGATTGGGATTGGAACATATACATCAAAAATTGAGTATGCAATTTTCATGAGAATGAAATAGACTGTTTCAAATCAAATTAGTATTAATAATTGAGGATAGATTTGTGTCTGTACTCCCCATAAAAAGACACTCTATTCCATTTCATTGATCAAGAACAATCGAAAAAAAAAGAAAATGAGTATGATATCTCTTAAACTTAAAATACTAAATGGAATCTAAATTGAATATAATCCGAATATAGCAATTACAGTACTACCAATTGTACCAATCCACATATGTCTCTCCCTTATCAATCAGTACTAGTGGAAGAAATGGAAATTCCCGTATTTGTCTGATGATAAATGCGGAACAAAAGAAATAAAGATCCTCCCCGGCCCCAGCACCAGGGATTCGATTTTGTTCCCCGCCCTCCCTTTCGTGAAAAATACAGAAATGAATTGATAAATTCATTGGATCCTAGTTCGGGACTGACGGGGCTCGAACCCGCAGCTTCCGCCTTGACAGGGCGGTGCTCTGACCAATTGAACTACAATCCCAAGGAGGCGCGTATAGCATACATATTCTTAGGGTTTCATAAGAACATTCTACTCGTCATCTTGTAACATAACAAGATAGGCGAATGATATATTGATATCATACCCGCGTAAACACGGGCTTTAGTGAGAGTGACCCGAATTATCAGTAACTAGTAATTATCTCTTTTTAACAATAAAAAAAAGTAAAATAAGAAATCTTTCAATCAATGAGAAAAAGTTGACTCTTTATCTTTATTTCTACGGACCAGGTATTTTATTTATTTTTTTTTTCTGTAGGGCAAATCGGTTATACCATACTCGACTCTATTCATGGAATGGTGAATTTTTGGGCCGAGCTGGATTTGAACCAGCGTAGACATGTCGCCAACGAATTTACAGTCCGTCCCCATTAACCCCTCGGGCATCGACCCAGGAAGAATGCATTCTAATTCTAGGCTTATTGATAATTCATGATCAACTTCCTTTCGAAGGACCCTACCCCCAGGGGAAGTCGAATCCCCGCTGCCTCCTTGAAAGAGAGATGTCCTGAACCACTAGACGATGGGGGCATATTCACCCAACCCTCATCATACCATGATGATAGTATGATCAGTTTTTTGGAATTGTCAATATAATCTAATGGTATGGCTAGATCCGAAGAGTCTTTCTATGTTATCATTCTATAGAATTTAAATATTTTTTTAAGTTTGATGCTTCATTCATTTCTTCGTTTCTCGTTCAGATGAAATAAAATATGTCTATTACTATCTTACACTAAGCCAGAAAATAAAAAAAAAAAAAAAACAAATAAGAAAAATTTTACCCACTCTCTATCTCTAGGTAAAGAAAATTTCTTGTTCCGTTATGAGTCTACTGCATATATACATATATGCAGTAGACTCATAAATGGCTAATTCATGAATTGAATAGGGCGGGGCCCTTTTAACTCAGTGGTAGAGTAACGCCATGGTAAGGCGTAAGTCATCGGTTCAAATCCGATAAAGGGCTTTTTCATGAAACTAAAGTCTTAGTCTTCGTTTTTCAGCAGAAAATAAAGATATTGTTATTGTTGATATTAAAAAGAAAAAGGCAACTACCTTTATAATTTAAACTTATCGAGGGATTCCACCCTGTAGTGACATAGTAGTCCTCTTCATATCTTATTATTTTATTATTTTATTCCATTTTTTTTGTCCCGTGGGGCATAAAAGAAATATTTTAGATATCCAATTCCTATTTATTAATCGCCAAACCAAAGTCTTACTATTTCCCGTTGTTCCTACCAAACCCATCATAAAATTAGAAATACAAAAGTAAGTGGACCTAACCCATTGAATCATGACTATATCGGCTATTCTGATATTTAAATTCGATATATATTAAATTGTATTGTGGAAGCGGTCTTTTTTTATTTCATTTCCTTGGAGCACACAAGACAAAAATTTGTCGATATTTCTTATTTTATCTTCTTGTTAATGGATATTCCATAGGAATAAATCGCTATTCCGATACATATAAAATAAAAAAAAGTATATTATATTTCGAAAATATATTTTTCAATATCTTTCCTTGATTTCAGAATCCAATATTGTTTTGTTGCTCCGTTCCAGCAATGCAATAGAGAACAAATGCGAGAAAGGGGCTTTCATTTCCCGTCTACCATTATTTAATATTTAATTTAGGGGCATGGTGGAAAAAGGAATTTTCTTTTTTTTGTTTGTTTGACCCGTTAAAAGATATACTTTGGAATATGAGTCAGAGGACAATTCAGGGTTCAAATGGTTATATAGTAATGTAATAGTAAGGACTAGTCGAATCCAATTGATGGATTTACTTAGGTTGGTTTATGGACCAATCGAAAAGAAAAAAGAAG